TTGACATCCCACCCAATTTGCTACATCTATTTGTTCCGATCAATCTGAAATAATTCTTATCTTAGGATTCTAATTCCTTTCCTTTTACTAATAAGGAAGAGGAAACCTCACCGATTTTTAACGCCCGAACCATGATATGAAATAAGTCGATAAAGCCTAAACCGTCTTTCTTAAATTAGAAACCAAGCTGTAAATGTCCAATATGTGACTCGCCCCAGCCAAAATCTTATTATTCCATAGTCTCTCGTTAGACAACCACTATCTCTATATCATTTCTCATAGAAAGTGCGTATACACTTAACAAAACTACTTCTTCTTTCAACAGTAAAGAGGGAAAGAAATCAAAAAAAAAAGTCCGGTCTTCCTCAGTATCCATCTATAAAGATAGTAAGAGCTCATTCCATTGATTGAAATAGAAAATTTCGGAAGAATTTTAGGTTGGAATAAATTTCCAATTATCTGAATCCTTTTCTTTTAGAAATACAAACACGGGAATCACTGAAATATCTCTTTGATTGAAAGAGTATGATTCATATCATAAATTACTCCATTGGAGTCCAACGGGATTCGAAATTCAGAGATTTTGATTTTAAAAAGTTCAAAACGCGTTGCAGAACGATCTATAAAACAATTGATACGGTTTGATTCCTCAACTCAATTAGTAGTACTTCTAGAGCCCACTTCTTCCCCACACTACGAGTGAAAGGGAAAATGTAAAGACTACCATTAAAGCAGCCCAAGCGAGACTTACTATATCCATGTGAATTATGTCCCCTATCTCTATAAATACGAAGGAATTATTCCATTATTCCTCACTAATAATAGTGGAATCAATGGCGCAGAGTCAAAACGGGATTCTGACCGAACACTATTGAGAAACCAATCCAATAAATCGATTATGATTTCGAATCGGGAAAGATTAAACACAAGTGAAATACGTAGTAACATCCCAAGGGAATGGGAACATGTAGGAATAAGACTAATAAGGCCTATTCTTTTTTTGTTTTGTTGACCTTCGTAAGTAAAAACAGAAAGGGAGAAATCTCTAAAAAAGAGAAATCACTATCTATTACAGACCTCTATTTCCCCATTTGATCTAATCCGGTACCCCCCTTCCCGATTATCGCTGTGAAAGAGGGGGCTTGATTAGGGGTTGCCGAAAGGAAATTCTTTCTTTTTGCCCCTTTTTCTATAAAAAAAAAATGATCCATCCAATCTAATATTGATTGGGTACCTGAGCACTCAGAGATTCTCGCGAGTCCGTCATATATAAAGCAACTTCCACCCCCTTCCAAAACTATTAATTGAATCTGATTTCCTATCAGGCTCTACAATCTGATTCAAGATCCAGTCATTAGACACTTCCTTAGTAATAGAAGGGAATAGTAAAGTCTTGATAGCCCCTACAAGTAGATTTTACTATTTCCTTGAATCCTAGATGCGAACGAGGATTCACAATCTTTTTGTTTAGAAAACCTTCAGACCACATGCTTAGAATCAAGTATTAACAGTCTGTTTTCTCTGCTTCTACCGGGGAAGAATTCTGCGAGTTATATCAGCAGAACCGAAGAGAAGAAGGGATTTCGAGTTTTTTGTTGATCAGGCGACACCCGGATTTGAACTGGGGAAAAAGGATTTGCAGTCCCCCGCCTTACCACTCGGCCATGCCGCCAAACTGATACAAAATAGATAAAAATTTTCCCGGATTACTGAAGTTTTATTGTACTTGCATTTTGACTCCTGTTTTACTTAATCCTTTTCCTAAAAGAAACACCCCTTTTGGATTGGATTTGATCCATCCCTTCGATTGATTGTATAGTATCTGAAAATCCACAATGCTAAAAACATTCTCTGGCTTTTCTATTGAAAATAAAATGTGAATTTTCAGCCGACAAACTTGAACCATTAACTATTGACTGCTTAGTTCGAATTCATGAACGATTCTGGGAGTTGAATCTCAAATTGTGTTTTCCTAATGACATAAGAAAATACAAATTGAGACAGAACTAATCAGTATTGATTTTTTCAATCAAAAAATCCTTCTCAATTTCAATTATAACAAAACATATGAGTATATGTAAACCCCAGAATAGAAATTGTTACACAGATATCTATTATTTAGATATGTTCTCGATAGGGAATTATCATAAAATTATCCTACTTCAATTTTGCATTAAATAGAAATTCTCTTTTGATAGAGCACGACGCGGGCTGTCCCGAATAGAACCGGCAATAAAAGAGAAGTCGGATATTATAGTTATCTGCATATGTGTTTAATAAATGCAACCCTTCTTATACACTTCAAATCATATTCTACTCAAAAATAAGTAAAGTACAAATATCTCTCTTCTCTGCGAATCATTTTTTTTGAACAACGAAATCCCTAACGGTTAAGTGCTAAAAAAATGGATTCTATATTGTTTCTGGTTTTTGTGTCTTTGTCTCCCAAATACCGAATCTTTTTATTTTTCTCAAATTAGAATATGTAATATCATAATAA